TGCGGCACCCTCTCAGATTTTGCACGTGTGATACATGTTCCTTCTATTTCTCCAAGTAGAGCCCTTCGCATGGCAATACCTATGGTATCGGCTTGCCCTTTCATGAGCGGGGACAGAATGAAACGACCATAATAAAGACGCTTACCGTCTACTCTTGATTCAACACATTTCCACTGTAGTGTTCGAGTGTATCCTGCTATTTCCTCTCGAACCATACTAAATATTATTATTTGATCAGATCATTGAATCATTTATTTCTCTTGCAATCCGTTTAATTCTTATTTTTACACACGTCTTTTTTTAGGAGGTCGACATCCATTATGTGGCATAGGTGTTACATCACGTACAAAACTTAATAGTATACCACTTCTACGAATGGCCCGTAATGCTGCGTCTCTTCCGAGACCAGGACCCTTTATCATAACTTCTGCTCGTTGCATACCCTGAGAAACTGCAGTACGAATAGCATTTGAAGCGGCGGCTTGAGCAGCATAGGGTGTCTTTCTTCTTGTGCCTTTGAATCCAGAAGTACCGGCGGAGGCCCAAGAAACCACCCGACCTCGTACATCTGTAACAGTTACAATAGTATTGTTGAAACTCGCTTGAACATGAATAACCCCTTTTGGTATTCTACGTCCATTCTTACGTGAACCAATACGTCCATTCCTACGCGAACCAATTTTTGGTATAGGTTTTGCCATATTTTTTCATCTCATAAATATGAATCAGAAATATACAGAAAGATACGGAGATATCCATTTCATGTTAAAACAGATCTTTTATTTTTACATGGCCCTTCTTTGAGAAATTTTATAAAAGAAAGATTATCCTTGTCTCTGTTTATGTCTCGGATTGGAACAAATCACTATAATTCGTCCGCGCCTACGGATCAGTCGACATTTTTCACAAATTTTACGAACGGAAGCTCTTATTTTCATATTTCTCACTCCTTACCTTAATTTTAAATCTATTCCTTGGAAGAAAATAAGTCTCTTGTATTTTATTTTTTAGCTTCGAGTTGTATCTCTCACCAAAGGAATGTTTTCAAAAATCATTTAATCGCTCGAATCTTTGCTGCGGAGTCTATAAATTATACGTCCTCTAGTTGAATCATACCGACTTATTTCGATTTTTACTCTATCTCCCGGCAGTATCCGTATCAAACTGCGTCGGATCCTCCCTGAAATATAACCTAGAATTAGATCTTCATTATCTAAACGGACCCGGAACATACCGTTGGGAAGTGATTCAGTAATTAAACCTTCATGAATCAATTTTTGTTCTTTCATCCAGGTAACCCCTTGAAATATCATCAACTAATGGAGGAAGAGTTATATAACTCACTTTTCCTCTCTATTTCACAAATAGGAAGTTAGAGATCAAATTAGGATACCGGAGGAAGATCACCATATATAGCACAAAATTTCTCCTCCAATTTTTTCTAGTCTAGCTTCTCGATCTGTCATTATGCCTCGAGAAGTGGAAAGAATTACAATTCCCATTCCACCTAAAATCTTAGGAATTTTTTGATAGTTGGAATAGATTCGTAGACCAGGTCGACTGATACGTTTTAAAATAGTTCTATATATTCCTTTCCTAGTCCTTCTATGGCGCAAGGTTGAAACCAAGAAATCTTTGTTACTTTCCTGATGTTTACGAACGTTTTCAATAAAACCTTCTCGTAGGAGTATTTTAACAATGTTTTCGGTGATATTAGTGGATGCTATTCGAACCGTTCCATTTTTACTCATGTCAGCATTTCTTATAGAAGTTATTATATCAGCAATAGCGTCTCTGCCCATGACGAATTCTAATTATTGGTGCTTCTTAATTTTGATATAATCAACATGTTTTTTTATTTTGAATTATTCAATTTCAATTATTAATTATTAAAAGTATATGCGTGAAACACAATCTACTAATTTAATCCATTTCAGATATCCCACTATAACTATATCATAGTTTCATCTACTAGTATTTATAATACTTCAGGAGCTAATGAAACTATTTTAGTAAAATTCAACTGCCTCAATTCCCGAGCAATCGCGCCAAAAACTCGAGTTCCTTTTGGATTTCCTTCTTGATCAATGACAACCGCAGCATTGTCATCATATCGTATTATCATACCGTTGTCACGTTTGAGTTCTTTACATGTACGTACAATTACAGCTCGAATTACTTCTGATCTTTCTAGAGGCATATTGGGCACTGCTTCTTTGATTACAGCAACAATAACGTCACCAATATGAGCATATCGATGATTACCAGCTCCTATGATTCGAATACACATCAATTCTCGAGCTCCGCTGTTATCTGCTACATTCAAAAGGGTCTGAGGTTGAATCATATCATTTTTATTTGAATCTGTTATTTCAATGAAAAGAATGAGGAAAAAAAGAAATAGTGTTTGTCTAGAAATAAATAAACCCGCGGTTGTTTTTTCATCCTCAATACCCCTTTTGTTTATCTTTAGTTCTATATCCCTATCCTGAAATAATAAATTGAGTTCGTATAGGCATTTTGCACGCAGCTATCTCAATAGCTGCTCTGGCTACAGTTTCTGATACTCCACCCATTTCATAAAGTATTCGGCCTGGTTTAACAACGGATACCCAATATTCGGGAGATCCTTTCCCCGAACCCATACGTGTTTCCGTAGGTCTTATTGTAACAGGTTTGTCTGGAAATATACGTACCCATATTTTTCCACCACGACGTGCATATCGTGTCATTGCTCTTCGCCCTGCTTCTATTTGTCTAGCTGTGATCCAAGCAGGTTCAAGTGCCTGAAGAGCATATCTGCCGAAACTAATATGATTGCCCCGACAAGATATTCCCTTCATTCTTCCTCTATGGTGCTTACGAAATCTAGTTCTTTTAGGGTTATAGTTGATGGTTTTTTATTAATCCCACCTCTACTACAGAACCGGACATGAGAGTTTCCTCTCATCCAGCTCCTCGCGAATGAAAAGATTCGATACAGATACACATCTATTTAATAATTAGTACACTAAACTAAGTAATGGGATTTATTGATATTTCATTTATTACATAGGAAGCTCCATATATGGCTAGATGTGTATATTTATAGATAATGCTTATTTTTTATAACGAATCCCTATTTTTTTTTTACTCTTATCGAGTCAAGCCAATATTGTATTGTAATACAATAAATAAATAAGGGTTTCGCGGGCGGATATTGACTCTTTCCTGCTTCATTCGTAGGATCAATCCATGACCTCTCAGAGTAAATCAATTTGTTCTTGGTTCGTTCCGCCATCCCGCCCGATGAATCATTAGGATTCATTTTTCTTTTATATTTTATTTATATTTTAATAGTAGAATCTTATATAGTCACAGGTTTCGTCGTTCCTATAGCTTCTCCATTAATGGTTAGGCCTGAACTCTGCAACGGAGCTCCCAACAAAATTTGTTCCCGAGCCAATCTCCTCAGTTTCTATTAACCCAGGGCTCTTTATTATTTATATTATACTTTATTATTTGTATTATTATATATATTAATATATCAATATTAATGCAATATTAATGCTTTATCACACTGCCTTTTATGAGGTGATTCATAGACCATACATATTGGAATCATCTATCATTGATATTTTTGTTCTCTCTTTCTATCACCTTTCCATTTATCCGCATCCCTTTATTTTTTTCTTCAAAATCCATAATCAGATTTTTTTTTTATGAAAATTTCAGTTGTTACAACTATATGATTGATTCAGTCATTCAGTCATATAGTGACTGTTTCTTGGGATCTCGACAATACGAAGCAATAAGTTGGTTATTAGTTTTTCGTTTATTTTATTGTTTTATTTTATATAGTTATTAAGTTTATAGTGGGGGTCAGTCTTTTTTTTTTGAAGCCCAGCTTTAAACTCTAAAGAAAAAACTAACGAGTCACACACTAAGCATAGCAATTATAAATTATATCAAAAGTAAGATTAATCTATTTTTTATTCAACCTTATATAATTATAATTAGAATTGTTTATTTTTGTTTGATTTAACGGAAAAAGGAAAAAAACAGAAATAGTTTCTAATTTTTTGTTCTATCACTGGACAGAATGGCAAGATAAAAAAAGGTCTATTATTCCTCGTTCACAAATATCCAAATTTGTAGGCCTAATACTCCATGGATAGTTCGAATTGTATAGGAACAATGATCAATTTTAGCACGAATTGTTTGTAGAGGAACTCTACCTTCTCTGATCCATTCGACACGTGCAATTTCTTTTCCGTCGATACGCCCTGCAATTTGTATTTGAATTCCCTTTGTATCTGTTTGTTCAGTTAATTCAATAGCTCTTTTCATTGCCTTTCGAAACGAAACTCTATTTCTTAATTGTGAAGCCATATATTCTGCAAGAATATTAGGGTGTCCATAAGGTTTTTCAATTCTTGTGATAGCAATATTGAGTCTTCGGTTCACAGAATGCAACTCTTTTTGTACATTCATCTGTAATTCTTCGATCCCTCGCGTTTGGCCCTCTATTAATAAATTGGGAAACCCAATATAGATTATGACCTGGATCAAATCGATTCTTTTTTGAATTTCTATTCGTGCAATTCCAATTCCTTCGAAACCTGGGGATATTCTCTTATTTTTTTGTACATAGTTCTTGATACAATTCCGTATTTTCTCATCTTCTTGTAGGCCTACAAAAAAAATTTTTGGTTGTGTGAACCAAAAGGAATGATGATTTTGGGTTGTACCAAGTCTGAAACCAAGTGGATTTATTTTTTGTCCCATATTTTTTTATTCTATTATCTTTTCATCCATTTTTTTTTCTAAAGATAAATCGAAATTTTAGATGAATCTCTAAAATTTCGATTTATCTTTTAATACAATTGTTATATGACAAGTGGGTCTTTTTATCGGATAACTACGTCCTCTAGCCCTGGGTCTTAACTTTTTCACAAAGGGGCCCCTATTGACTTCGGCTTTACTAATGAATGAATCAGCTCCGTTCAAACCCATATTAT